AGTGACATTGGAGCTGTCGACTATTCCACGACTACACCAAAGAAACCCAACTCTGCCCTACGTAAAGTCGCGAGAGTTCGATTAACCTCCAAGTTTGAGGTAACGGCTTACATACCAGGTATTGGCCATAATTTGCAGGAACATTCGGTGGTCCTCGTTAGAGGCGGAAGGGTCAAAGACCTACCCGGTGTTAGGTATCACATTGTTAGGGGAACCTTAGATGCTGTAGGGGTGAAGGATCGTAAGAAGGGGCGTTCTAGTGCGTTGCATAACATTGTCATAACTCGTATCATTGCAATGATTCCGTATCAGTTGTTCTGATACGTTAAATGTGTAGCTGACCCAGTATTGCAAGGGGACTGAAGCCTGCTACTACAGAGATTGATAGAGATTAATTATTATCTATCTATTTGTGTGAAACAACTTGGTGTCTAAGGTATTCTATTCCACTAAGTTGAGTTTTACCTGGACTCCCACCTAGAAAATCTTGGGACGTCTTTTCCTCTTGGAACAGGTTTAGATTACGACTACGGAGATTCAGTGAAGGCTTTATGCACATCTACTGATTGGATTGATAAACCTACGGACATTCCTAGTAAGATAACTGAATTGCAAGATTTTCTTTTTTTATATCTAAACTTCGATTTTTTCATCCGCGGAATAAGAGAAAACGGATACCCAATATGCAATGAGTAAATATGATTTGCATCTTAAAAAATAAATGGTTCAAAATCATTTGAATAGTTTCTATTCAATCATGTGGAAAGCTGTATTCGATGAAAGTCGCACGTGCAGTTTGGAGGGAGATCCTCGACTAACTGGTGGATCCACCCTACAATATGGAGTGAAGAAGCCGAAATAGTAGCCTAAGATACCATTGAAATAAAAGAATTGATTGAAATCTGACATATTTATATTTGTAAACTCGTGTTACATCGGAGCAGTGTAGTGAACAGAAAGAAAACTATCGAATCAGATCCAATTTATCGTAATCGATTAGTAAATATGCTAGTTGATCGTATCCTGAAAAATGGCAAGAAATCACTGGCTTATCAGATTTTTTATCAGGCTATGAAGCGGATTAGGTAAAAGACAAATAGGAACCCACTGTCTGTTCTGCGACAGGCGGTGCGGGGGGTAACTCCCGACGTAGTGACAGAAACCAAACGTGTAGGTGGATCAACTTATCGAGTTCCCGTTGAAGTAGTACCGGCAGAGGGAAAAGCTTCGGCTATCCGGTGGTCATTAATCGCGTGTCGAAAACGCTCAGGTCGAAGTATGGCTTTAAGATCGAGTGATGAATTAATGGATGCCGCCAGAAATTCCGGTAGTGCCATACGGAAGAAGGAGGAGACTCATAAAGTTGCGGAAGCCAACAAAGCTTTTGCCCATTTCCGTTAGTTTCGGATTCGTTCCAATCCACAGTAATTGCGTTGTGGATTGGAACCGGGGCACAAACTATCTGGGAATCGAAAAACACTACGAAGAAATGGTTGAGTTGAGTGAGGGGTGAACGACGAATAACGGGTGTCCAAGCCACAAGTGGGGATTGGCGACTACTTCTCTTCTTTCTTAGGTTGTTAATTATTAGACTCCTCCTGATAGGAGGCGGGGGGGGGGCCGATGCGGAGTTGCGGAGTGCCTTGCAAAAAGGCTTGACGCATGACCAGTTTTTCAGAGACTGAAATTGATTGGGACGCGCATCGCATGGAGTAGAAATTGCTTGAGATATCGAAAAGAAGCCCCCATATCCGAGAATTCTGGAGACTCAATTAATTTTGGTTGACACAGGTTGGTTTTTGTGATATATTATAAATTAACAAGCTTAATAGCCTGGGGAATCACCAATTATTTCTTGAAAACCAAAAATTACCATGACCGCAACTTTAGAACGACGCGAAAGCGCAAGCCTATGGGGTCGCTTCTGCGACTGGATTACCAGCACCGAAAACCGTCTTTACATCGGATGGTTCGGTGTCTTAATGATTCCCACCTTGCTAACCGCAACCTCTGTATTCATCATTGCTTTCGTCGCAGCTCCTCCCGTAGATATTGATGGTATCCGCGAACCCGTTTCTGGTTCTTTGTTATACGGTAACAACATTATCTCTGGTGCTATCATCCCTACTTCTGCAGCTATTGGGTTACATTTCTACCCAATCTGGGAAGCAGCTTCCGTCGATGAATGGCTTTACAATGGTGGTCCTTACGAACTTATCGTTCTTCACTTCCTACTTGGTGTAGCTTGCTACATGGGTCGCGAATGGGAACTAAGCTTCCGTCTAGGTATGCGTCCTTGGATCGCTGTTGCGTACTCGGCTCCTGTCGCAGCTGCTGCCGCCGTCTTCCTGATCTACCCAATTGGTCAAGGAAGTTTCTCTGACGGTATGCCTCTAGGCATTTCTGGTACTTTCAACTTCATGATCGTCTTCCAGGCTGAGCACAATATCCTTATGCATCCTTTCCACATGTTGGGTGTAGCTGGCGTATTCGGCGGCTCCCTATTCAGTGCTATGCATGGTTCTTTGGTAACTTCTAGTTTGATCAGAGAAACAACTGAGAATGAGTCTGCTAATGCAGGTTACAAGTTCGGTCAAGAAGAAGAAACCTACAACATTGTAGCTGCTCACGGCTACTTCGGTCGTTTGATCTTCCAATATGCTAGCTTCAACAATTCTCGTTCTCTGCACTTCTTTCTAGCTGCTTGGCCCGTAGTAGGTATTTGGTTCACCGCTTTAGGCATTAGCACCATGGCATTCAACTTGAATGGTTTTAACTTCAACCAATCCGTGGTTGACAGCCAAGGTCGTGTCATAAACACCTGGGCTGATATCATAAACCGTGCTAACCTAGGTATGGAAGTCATGCATGAACGTAACGCTCATAACTTCCCCCTAGACTTGGCTTCTGTTGAAGCTCCTTCTATAAACGGATAACATCCGTCTGGTTATGCAGCACAACTGGATACCAAATCTCTTAACTTCAGAGGGGGAGGTTTGGTGTCCAATGAGATGAAGGTTCATTCGGTAGAACGAATGAAAAGAATGATAACAGCTTATCACAATTTCACGATTATCAGTTTCCAACCTTAAATTCTGAAAACTATTTGGAATATCCTTCTGCGATTTAATAGATTACGAAGTTTCCTACTACGATTTGCAGAATGCTTGCAATCCCCCACCCCAATCTTTTGGATAAAAGAAGGAGTGTATTCCTCATTTCAAAAATTTTCTATTGTCTTGTTATATACATACAGCTAATATGTATGTATATCAACCGAAGGACCTATCTAGATTGCTTAACAGATAGATCTTGTTCACGTCCGGGGGGGAGCCAACTAAATCAACAGGGGGGGGCGGACGTAGCCAAGTGGATCAAGGCAATGGATTGTGGATCCATCACGCGCGGGTTCAATCCCCGTCGTTCGCCCATAATCCAATTGGGTAATTTGATCCCATCGCTCTGCTTGGAACAGAGAAGAACTGTTAAGGTGGATGGGATATGTGTGGGTCTCCTTGACAATAAAAATTTAGAATTCCCGATCTAATTCCAATTTTGGATACGACTATTCACAGAAATCACTAGACTCATCTGAAATATGTATTCCATCCTATCTTGAAATTTTCAAGATTATTGGTATAATAAATGTGGGAAATAGATAGTATCTACCGCATAGAATTGATATGAAAAAAGAAAATAAGGTAAAAAAGGTGGCAAGAGAAAGAGTAGGAAGTCCAGATTTTTCATCTAAAGTTTCGGAGTTAATAGAAGTCAGTCTATTAGATCACTTCTTCGAATCATTGAAAAACCAACATCTCAAAGAATTTTTAATTAGTCCATCTTCCAATTATGAACCTTTTATCAGATTATCTGACTTGTGATTTCTAAGTTCACTATTTTTACGCAATCTGCGTGATTCACTAAAAAGAGGTAGTGGCATCACCCTGGAGATGCTGATGTTGCTAACAATACCAATTTCCATGCATTACTTGAGTGACAAAAGGTCGATCGAAAGAAGTTTTGTATTAACGGGAGTCATTAATGGGGGTAACGGAGTAAGAAGAAAACAAGCGGAAAACCTTGGTGATTTCTCCTATGACTGCTTTCTCCGATTCGAAAGATCTTTATCTGTTGGAAGGAGTGAAAAGAGGAGAATACCTATTTCCCACTACTTAGGTTTGAACGGAGATATTTCTGCAGGTTCAACGAAAAGAGAGAAGCAAGTTCGCTATGATGCGATGATTTCTCTGGTTTCCGGTAGATGGGAAGCATGCGTAGTGAGGGGTTCACGCCTTGGCGGAGATATATCCAAGGATGATTTTGAAAGGATTCAAGTATTTTGTGGGGGTAGGTGTTTACAAAATTCAAGTAGGTTTTTCAAATTCTATAACTATCTGGTAGTTTCTAGAAACAACCAAAGTGATTTCGACTCGTTATTCTTTTGGGAAAATCATAACAAGCGAGATCCGGGTCGGTTACAAGCAACACAATTGAGAAACGACTCATTAAGTCCCGTAGTATTAAACTCCTATGACAAGGCGTTACTTGAATCCGGAAATTCAGCAGATCACCAGGGGGATGGATCGGGATTTTACCCCGAACGAGAAGCCTTTTCCAACTTGTCTTCATTTACGTCTTGCAAGAAAACGACGTCGTTTCGTGGCTGTATATCCGGATTAGATTGTGACAAAAATGGGGAAGAATTTCCCATTCTACACACTTATTCACAAATGAGAAATGGATTAATAAATCGACTCACCAAATTTATCTCGATAATCGAGAAATCAAATCTGATTTATAATGGGGCAATAGTTATTGACGTCAGTAATAGCGTCAAATCTGGGAAAGGATTTCCATTGGAAATGAAGGGCGACATGCCGCTTACTCAAATATCTGGCAAGAAATTTGGGCTAGCGAGTAGCAGACACCTCAACCTCAATGAGATTCTTCCAAACTATTTTAAAATATCTTTTTTAGGTATACTTGGAGAAATAAGTAATCGAAGTGAAAATACTACTTTTTTAAACTAATTGAAAGAAGAGAGTAACATACATTCAATATATTCTTTAGTTAGATTGTATGGACGAAATAGAATAATACCTCTCTACTCAACATACATATTTCTTTTCTATGACTATTTCTGCGCATTATCTACTGAATATTTCTTCCAAATCAAATATCGGTTGGATGGCTGGACGGGGGTCGGGGAGTACACCGGTGTAACAGGAATTGCAACTGAATAAATAGTATTGAAATGGAAAGATAACGTAGGGCGCCTATTGAACGAATATATTACTTTTAAAATTGATGAGTATAAAAATGTTCAGTCAAATATCGGGGAAGTCTTAAAGTATGATTTGGAGGAATCAATTTACCGTGTATCAATAATAGGAAACGAATTACTAAATAATATTGGTGTCAGTCTCGGTAGTAACAATCAACGGAACAAAAAATATATTCACCGATTTCTCAATGTTTTATTTCTTTATAAAATGATTGTTGCTGAGGTTACTCGCCAGAAAGTTTTGATATATACCATTGATTATTGCATCGAAAAATTGAACGATATAGATCTCGAGAAATTAAACAAGATAGATCTCATGAAGCTTGATCTTTTATCAAGTTTATTCGATGGTTACATTGATGAACAGATACTTTTTCTCAAAACAATTCTTGAGAGAAAAAAGAGTTTATTCATTGAATCCAAACTGTTAATGAGTGAGAAATCGGTAGGCTCTTCGACCGAGCTGGAACCTGCAGTGAATCCTACTTCTATCGGGTTACCCCGCATTGAATCTATCCGAACAGGGTTTTCAAGCAATGATTTTTCCATTACGGGGAGGCAATTTTGGAATCTGTTTATGCATGATTTAAACCGTGGGAGAGGTTCAACTAGAGATATTGGTGAGAATATTTCGAGATACATCTCCGATCAGGTTGATAAACTAAACTTTCTAGACGACTCACCTATACGGAACTGTGCTGGAAGCAACTTTATTCCGAGAATCAGAAGAAATTTTTTTATTGGGAGATGCAACAGTAGTTACCTCAACGTCTTAGAAAACTTCTATGTGGGCTCCGAAGATGAAACCATCTCATCTAATATCATCTCATTTATTCATCCCCAACTGTCGGATTCGTTATCATCCAATTTATCGAGACAAACAGCGGGGGAGCTTGCTGGTCACGCACTCACACCAATTCAATTTACTTCATCTAATCTGCATGAATCCACAGCATTAGTAACTCACTCAGATGGACTTTCCAATTCTATTTCGGATCTGAAGAGGTTACTGGCGAGTTTGAACTTATCTCCTCGTGAAACGATAGAGTCATTTCTATATTCGTGCAGTAGCGATGGAGTTTCTTTGGAGAAAACGTCGATAAACTCCGATTCATCGTCGGATTGGCAACCCCAACCTCGCCTCAAGAATCTGGTATTGGATCGAGTCTATCAAAAGAATTTGTCTATTAAGTATTTCTGGGAACCGGAAGAATTGGAAACATCTTATTGGTTGCTAAGACTCCCATTATGCAACGATGTAACATCGAGATCTCTAGCAGAATCGATTGGAAAGGAGGTTGCGTACGAAGATACGGATTTTGCGGATCAATCTATCCGGAGGGAGGCTATTCGTCCATCCCACTTTATCAATTTCAATGAATTACTAAAAGATTTGAACAGATATAAGATCTCTTGGATCTTTTGGAAAGACAATATCGATGAAAAATGGAGCTTATTTAGAGATTACATACCTTGGTTTTTTACCCCCACCTGGTGGAAATACTTCTACGATCTGATTAGAGAAACATATCCAGAAATAGGACTTAAAATAAGTTATGACTCAAATCATAGTTTTCCTAGAATTTATAAAAGAATTGCTGAAGATGTGGTAGATGGTGCGAAAGCCTATTTGTCTCAAAGACTGCAAAGCCTAGGATTGAGATTCGACAACGATTCTATCAATACTATAGTATCCGAGATAAGTCTTCTTATTTTCGAGGAAATTCCTGATGAAGCGGAGATTTTACATTCGGGAGGATGGTCAGTATCTCAATCTTCCAATAGGTCTATCTTCTATTACTTCATTCTTTCAGTATTAATTGTTCTTGCATTATTCAAACACCCCTTGTCTGCCGTTTCGGGTTCCAATTCCTTTCATTTATGGAAACGTTTCAATACTATTGAATATTTGACAGACCCAACGCGTGGATCCTATTTGAAAGAGGTAATGCATTCCCCTTCGACAAGCTAAATGTCAACGAGAGATCTACTAATCTATTCTTTGAATAGATTCTTGAATTATATAAATAATATAATTTTTTTCTTCTTTGTGAAAGATGAAATCGATTCATGGATATTTCATAGAGAAAGCCCCGATATCCTAGATAGTAAGAAAGAACTACTGACTCAACATTTAGTGACGAATAAAATTCTTTATAGGTATGTGTCGAAATTGAATTCCAATTATGATTTATTGAGCAACGAGATTTCTCATGAACCTTATCCACAAGAAAGATCTAATGTTTTGGCATACTTGCGTCAATTCTGGCAAAATGATCTATTGAGTCACAAGATCCGTAAGTTGGATCCTGCGGAAAAGTGGGCTTTTTCCGCCCTCGAGAGAAATATTCTATTTTCAGTAACAGCGAGACGAAGAGGCAGTCTACTAAATATGCCATGTCATGACATACCTATCTCACTCCAATCGGGATTATTACCATCTAAAGGAATTTTGCTAGTAGGACCCATAGAAACTGGACGATCTTCCATTATTAGAGATGTAGCATTCGATTCCTACTTTCCAGTGGTGAAACTACCAATGAAAAAGCTGATATACAACCGATCCTTTTTTAATAATGTACGTGGAAATTTCATTTCGAAAGAAAGCGTACACCGATTAAATTTCGTTTTTGAAATGTCGAAAGAGATGTCTCCCTGTACACCATGGATTCAAGATATTCATGAATTGAATATTCATCGTTCGTATCATAAGCTAGAAGCTGATCCCAAATTCTTACTTTGCCAAATATTGAAAAGTATTGGTGACAGGCGCGGCAATTCCAACATGCGCAAGAATGTTGTTATCGCTACGACTCACGTACCTGCGAGGATAGATCCAGCTCCAATAGCTCCGAACCGGTTAAACTAATTAATAAATTTTCGAAAATCCAACGGGTATCAACGTCAGAAAGATTTATCAATTCTATTACGTATTAAAGGTTGCGAAATGGGGGCTAATCCGCCCCTTCCTCTTATTGAAGGTACTGGGTCTGGAACTACGGGTTATAGTAAACGAGATTTATTCTTTCTTGCTAATGAGGCGTTACTAATAGGTACTTCCAAAAGAAGTAAGGTTATATGTAGCGACGCAATTGAATTAGCTTTGCATAGACAACATTCGACTGCTAGTGATATGGGCAATGGGATAGAATCCGGTTCTGAATGGGACATCTTTTCTCACGAGATAGCGGAAGCTACCCCAAATAATAGTTTGATAGATACTTATCTCACGAATACATATATTGGTCGTAACGCATTAAAAATGCGATTTTATTATTTGTCTAACTGGTATGTGGAACCTTCGATAACCGAGTCAACATTTAATGAATTCACTCTATTTTCGCATATCCTAGGGATACTAGCTGGATTAGTAGCTCGCGATTCGCTCCAAATGGATATGGGAAAGGAAGAAAATTTCATTGTTATTGACAAACTCGTAGAGAATGACTTGAACCTAGCTTGTGGTGTACTAGAAAACCTCTCGACTAATTTCTCACGTTCAGAAATTTGTAGAGACGAAAGTCAACGCAGTAGTAATCTTCCCTTCTCCGTTCCTATCGGTAAACCCAAGTATTGTTCAGGTGTAACCTCTCCAAGTCGTTCTTCCAAATTTATGAGAAAGGGGGGATTTAGCAGTCTAACCGACTTCGAACTGCAACAGTCACCCGAACTAATAAACTCAAGTCCGACGGAAGTGTCGCGCGAGATCACTTGGTCCCATAAGGCTTGGCGTCTCCGTTTCCTGCGAAGCGGGGCTTATGAATTGATGAGGGTATCATCTGAACCCAATCATTTGTATAATCTAATTCTCCTTTACCAAAATCGGAATTATATACCCCAACAAGATTTTGAATTCAATAGGATTAAGGGTGACAAAAGTCAATGGTGTGGGAAAAGCGGATATCTATTTAGTTTTGAGAAATCTGCGACTAATGTGACAGATAAATTTATTAAAAGATTGGAAAACCGGTTGGATAATATGTTGTTACGCGAGCAATTTCTCGAATTGGGAATATCCGGCGATTCATCTAATGAATATGAAACACACTGTAATCGATTAGATGAAACGACTCGACTCTTCGGGGGGCGCTTCATCTGGGACCCCATGCTTCTGTTCCAGCCAGATGCTAACATTCCTTCCTCGCGTCGCAGCTTGTTGCCGACGAAAAAACTGGCGCGGAGGCTTTACACCATTTATGGTATGAGAAGGCAGCACCTTAATAAAATGTCAAATAAAAAAATTAAAAATTTCTTTCTCTATAGTGAAGATAATAGTGAAGATAATAGTGAAGCTAATAGTGAAGATAATCCAAAATTGAAACCTGACTCATCTATTAAGCGGTGGAATAATCTCCCCTTGGGTGAAGAGGAGCGAGATTCCGAATACGTCAAAGAAATTTCCTCCATGGATATACATCTGCAATATCCGCAGACATTTAGTCCCGCTCACTTTGATTCCTACGTGGTAGCAGAAGATTTTCCAGAGCGATTTATTCGGTTTAGGCTTCTGGTTCATAGAAACAAATGGATGAGGCGAAACCGTTGCCCATTTCAGGATTTCCTTATCTATAATATGTTGCTTGAAATTTATTAATATCTATTCCATCCGTTCTGGTTTGGTGGGGCGTCACTGGATCAAACGACGAAATTATTTTCTCATGAAAGTTCAGAGAACAAATCTTAGATACCCTTCATTCTGTCTAGATCTCTAGCAATATAATTAGAAGCCAAATTCAGTAAAAGGAAGATCTATATTTTTCTTTTACTGATATAAATAATTTTATTGTAGCATATCAAATAGTTATCGATGTGTTGCAGCTAGTTGTTGATTTCCCAATCCCGCCCTTGCCGTAAGCTGCTACTTTCGTTTCACGAAGCTCCAATTCGCGTTCATTTCTCCCGACTATTGTTCATCTTCCCCATCTCTATCTCTTTCCTTTTTGCTCTTTCTATTTATCAAAGATATTACTTCTTTCTATGAGGTAGGAGAATCCTGCGGCTATTCTACTATGCTTCTTGGGGGGGGGGAATAGGAAGTACCAATTGGTGACCGATCGATACAGGTCGTGGGGGGCTTGTGGGGTTGATCTCGACCTCGATCGGTTGCCCCCCCCCCTCTCTCACGATTCGGGTACCCTTCCATTCAAATGGGATTGCTATCGCCGCCGCCTCCTCCTATAATAGGAGTTAGAGTGTACGCGAAGTCTACTCTACTAATGTCGCAGAAAGTTTAACGTCTTACAGATTTGGAAGCGACTCAGAGGACGAAGGAGCAAAGGTCTTTGAGTGTGTATGAGACCGAATCCCCTACCACTTTCCTCGGTAGCTCAGCGGTAGAGCGGTCGGCTGTTAACCGATTGGTCGTAGGTTCGAATCCTACCCGGGGAGATTCATTCGAATCTACCTCAACAATTCCTACTAATTGGGTAGTTGTGTTTCCCACATATGCCAAATCAAATTGTGTTGGACCATGATCCACCAACCAGTGAATGATTCACTATCGTGCTTATTTCCAGCTCTAACAATTGGGGAGAAACAGATTTGTGCGTTCTTACCCCCCCCCCTCGAATACCCCCAAGGCGAGGACCCTGCCTATGAAAGGTTCGTGGGGGGCCGGGCCTATGAAGAGGTCGTGGGGGTCCCCCCCTTCAATTCCGGGGAGGGGAGTAAATCCACAATATTATAGAGGATCTATTCCAAGCGTGATGTTGAGAAGCTTTTTTGCGAAATCCTAAGCTATTGCTCCTTCTCAATCTTCTTTCTAAGCAGAAAGACTCATATAGGAAATATCCTTCAGTTCCTTAACTATTTGATATGCTACAATAAAATTATTTATATCAGTAAAAGAAAAATATAGATCTTCCTTTTACTGAATTTGGCTTCTAATTATATTGCTAGAGATCTAGACAGAATGAAGGGTATCTAAGATTTGTTCTCTGAACTTTCATGAGAAAATAATTTCGTCGTTTGATCCAGTGACGCCCCACCAAACCAGAACGGATGGAATAGATATTAATAAATTTCAAGCAACATATTATAGATAAGGAAATCCTGAAATGGGCAACGGTTTCGCCTCATCCATTTGTTTCTATGAACCAGAAGCCTAAACCGAATAAATCGCTCTGGAAAATCTTCTGCTACCACGTAGGAATCAAAGTGAGCGGGACTAAATGTCTGCGGATATTGCAGATGTATATCCATGGAGGAAATTTCTTTGACGTATTCGGAATCTCGCTCCTCTTCACCCAAGGGGAGATTATTCCACCGCTTAATAGATGAGTCAGGTTTCAATTTTGGATTATCTTCACTATTAGCTTCACTATTATCTTCACTATTATCTTCACTATAGAGAAAGAAATTTTTAATTTTTTTATTTGACATTTTATTAAGGTGCTGCCTTCTCATACCATAAATGGTGTAAAGCCTCCGCGCCAGTTTTTTCGTCGGCAACAAGCTGCGACGCGAGGAAGGAATGTTAGCATCTGGCTGGAACAGAAGCATGGGGTCCCAGATGAAGCGCCCCCCGAAGAGTCGAGTCGTTTCATCTAATCGATTACAGTGTGTTTCATATTCATTAGATGAATCGCCGGATATTCCCAATTCGAGAAATTGCTCGCGTAACAACATATTATCCAACCGGTTTTCCAATCTTTTAATAAATTTATCTGTCACATTAGTCGCAGATTTCTCAAAACTAAATAGATATCCGCTTTTCCCACACCATTGACTTTTGTCACCCTTAATCCTATTGAATTCAAAATCTTGTTGGGGTATATAATTCCGATTTTGGTAAAGGAGAATTAGATTATACAAATGATTGGGTTCAGATGATACCCTCATCAATTCATAAGCCCCGCTTCGCAGGAAACGGAGACGCCAAGCCTTATGGGACCAAGTGATCTCGCGCGACACTTCCGTCGGACTTGAGTTTATTAGTTCGGGTGACTGTTGCAGTTCGAAGTCGGTTAGACTGCTAAATCCCCCCTTTCTCATAAATTTGGAAGAACGACTTGGAGAGGTTACACCTGAACAATACTTGGGTTTACCGATAGGAACGGAGAAGGGAAGATTACTACTGCGTTGACTTTCGTCTCTACAAATTTCTGAACGTGAGAAATTAGTCGAGAGGTTTTCTAGTACACCACAAGCTAGGTTCAAGTCATTCTCTACGAGTTTGTCAATAACAATGAAATTTTCTTCCTTTCCCATATCCATTTGGAGCGAATCGCGAGCTACTAATCCAGCTAGTATCCCTAGGATATGCGAAAATAGAGTGAATTCATTAAATGTTGACTCGGTTATCGAAGGTTCCACATACCAGTTAGACAAATAATAAAATCGCATTTTTAATGCGTTACGACCAATATATGTATTCGTGAGATAAGTATCTATCAAACTATTATTTGGGGTAGCTTCCGCTATCTCGTGAGAAAAGATGTCCCATTCAGAACCGGATTCTATCCCATTGCCCATATCACTAGCAGTCGAATGTTGTCTATGCAAAGCTAATTCAATTGCGTCGCTACATATAACCTTACTTCTTTTGGAAGTACCTATTAGTAACGCCTCATTAGCAAGAAAGAATAAATCTCGTTTACTATAACCCGTAGTTCCAGACCCAGTACCTTCAATAAGAGGAAGGGGCGGATTAGCCCCCATTTCGCAACCTTTAATACGTAATAGAATTGATAAATCTTTCTGACGTTGATACCCGTTGGATTTTCGAAAATTTATTAATTAGTTTAACCGGTTCGGAGCTATTGGAGCTGGATCTATCCTCGCAGGTACGTGAGTCGTAGCGATAACAACATTCTTGCGCATGTTGGAATTGCCGCGCCTGTCACCAATACTTTTCAATATTTGGCAAAGTAAGAATTTGGGATCAGCTTCTAGCTTATGATACGAACGATGAATATTCAATTCATGAATATCTTGAATCCATGGTGTACAGGGAGACATCTCTTTCGACATTTCAAAAACGAAATTTAATCGGTGTACGCTTTCTTTCGAAATGAAATTTCCACGTACATTATTAAAAAAGGATCGGTTGTATATCAGCTTTTTCATTGGTAGTTTCACCACTGGAAAGTAGGAATCGAATGCTACATCTCTAATAATGGAAGATCGTCCAGTTTCTATGGGTCCTACTAGCAAAATTCCTTTAGATGGTAATAATCCCGATTGGAGTGAGATAGGTATGTCATGACATGGCATATTTAGTAGACTGCCTCTTCGTCTCGCTGTTACTGAAAATAGAATATTTCTCTCGAGGGCGGAAAAAGCCCACTTTTCCGCAGGATCCAACTTACGGATCTTGTGACTCAATAGATCATTTTGCCAGAATTGACGCAAGTATGCCAAAACATTAGATCTTTCTTGTGGATAAGGTTCATGAGAAATCTCGTTGCTCAATAAATCATAATTGGAATTCAATTTCGACACATACCTATAAAGAATTTTATTCGTCACTAAATGTTGAGTCAGTAGTTCTTTCTTACTATCTAGGATATCGGGGCTTTCTCTATGAAATATCCATGAATCGATTTCATCTTTCACAAAGAAGAAAAAAATTATATTATTTATATAATTCAAGAATCTATTCAAAGAATAGATTAGTAGATCTCTCGTTGACATTTAGCTTGTCGAAGGGGAATGCATTACCTCTTTCAAATAGGATCCACGCGTTGGGTCTGTCAAATATTCAATAGTATTGAAACGTTTCCATAAATGAAAGGAATTGGAACCCGAAACGGCAGACAAGGGGTGTTTGAATAATGCAAGAACAATTAATACTGAAAGAATGAAGTAATAGAAGATAGACCTATTGGAAGATTGAGATACTGACCATCCTCCCGAATGTAAAATCTCCGCTTCATCAGGAATTTCCTCGAAAATAAGAAGACTTATCTCGGATACTATAGTATTGATAGAATCGTTGTCGAATCTCAATCCTAGGCTTTGCAGTCTTTGAGACAAATAGGCTTTCGCACCATCTACCACATCTTCAGCAATTCTTTTATAAATTCTAGGAAAACTATGATTTGAGTCATAACTTATTTTAAGTCCTATTTCTGGATATGTTTCTCTAATCAGATCGTAGAAGTATTTCCACCAGGTGGGGGTAAAAAACCAAGGTATGTAATCTCTAAATAAGCTCCATTTTTCATCGATATTGTCTTTCCAAAAGATCCAAGAGATCTTATATCTGTTCAAATCTTTTAGTAATTCATTGAAATTGATAAAGTGGGATGGACGAATAGCCTCCCTCCGGATAGATTGATCCGCAAAATCCGTATCTTCGTACGCAACCTCCTTTCCAATCGATTCTGCTAGAGATCTCGATGTTACATCGTTGCATAATGGGAGTCTTAGCAACCAATAAGATGTTTCCAATTCTTCCGGTTCCCAGAAATACTTAATAGACAAATTCTTTTGATAGACTCGATCCAATACCAGATTCTTGAGGCGAGGTTGGGGTTGCCAATCCGACGATGAATCGGAGTTTATCGACGTTTTCTCCAAAGAAACTCCATCGCTACTGCACGAATATAGAAATGACTCTATCGTTTCACGAGGAGATAAGTTCAAACTCGCCAGTAACCTCTTCAGATCCGAAATAGAATTGGAAAGTCCATCTGAGTGAGTTACTAATGCTGTGGATTCATGCAGATTAGATGAAGTAAATTGAATTGGTGTGAGTGCGTGACCAGCAAGCTCCCCCGCTGTTTGTCTCGATAAATTGGATGATAACGAATCCGACAGTTGGGGATGAATAAATGAGATGATATTAGATGAGATGGTTTCATCTTCGGAGCCCACATAGAAGTTTTCTAAGACGTTGAGGTAACTACTGTTGCATCTCCCAATAAAAAAATTTCTTCTGATTCTCGGAATAAAGTTGCTTCCAGCACAGTTCCGTATAGGTGAGTCGTCTAGAAAGTTTAGTTTATCAACCTGATCGGAGATGTATCTCGAAATATTCTCACCAATATCTCTAGTTGAACCTCTCCCACGGTTTAAATCATGCATAAACAGATTCCAAAATTGCCTCCCCGTAATGGAAAAATCATTGCTTGAAAACCCTGTTCGGATAGATTCAATGCGGGGTAACCCGATAGAAGTAGGATTCACTGCAGGTTCCAGCTCGGTCGAAGAGCCTACCGATTTCTCACTCATTAACAGTTTGGATTCAATGAATAAACTCTTTTTTCTCTCAAGAATTGTTTTGAGAAAAAGTATCTGTTCATCAATGTAACCATCGAATAAACTTGATAAAAGATCAAGCTTCATGAGATCTATCTTGTTTAATTTCTCGAGATCTATATCGTTCAATTTTTCGATGCAATAATCAATGGTATATATCAAAACTTTCTGGCGAGTAACCTCAGCAACAATCATTTTATAAAGAAATAAAACATTGAGAAATCGGTGAATATATTTTTTGTTCCGTTGATTGTTACTACCGAGACTGACACCAATATTATTTAGTAATTCGTTTCCTATTATTGATACACGGTAAATTGATTCCTCCAAATCATACTTTAAGACTTCCCCGATATTTGACTGAACATTTTTATACTCATCAATTTTAAAAGTAATATATTCGTTCAATAGGCGCCCTACGTTATCTTTCCATTTCAATACTATTTATTCAGTTGCAATTCCTGTTACACCGGTGTACTCCCCGACCCCCGTCCAGCCATCCAACCGATATTTGATTTGGAAGAAATATTCAGTAGATAATGCGCAGAAATAGTCATAGAAAAGAAATATGTATGTTGAGTAGAGAGGTATTATTCTATTTCGTCCATACAATCTAACTAAAGAATATATTGAATGTATGTTACTCTCTTCTTTCAATTAGTTTAAAAAAGTAGTATTTTCACTTCGATTACTTATTTCTCCAAGTATACCTAAAAAAGATATTTTAAAATAGTTTGGAAGAATCTCATTGAGGTTGAGGTGTCTGCTACTCGCTAGCCCAAATTTCTTGCCAGATATTTGAGTAAGCGGCATGTCGCCCTTCATTTCCAATGGAAATCCTTTCCCAGATTTGACGCTATTACTGACGTCAATAACTATTGCCCCATTATAAATCAGATTTGATTTCTCGATTATCGAGATAAATTTGGTGAGTCGATTTATTAATCCATTTCTCATTTGTGAATAAGTGTGTAGAATGGGAAATTCTTCCCCATTTTTGTCACAATCTAATCCGGATATACAGCCACGAAACGACGTCGTTTTCTTGCAAGACGTAAATGAAGACAAGTTGGAAAAGGCTTCTCGTTCGGGGTAAAATCCCGATCCATCCCCCTGGTGATCTGCTGAATTTCCGGATTCAAGTAACGCCTTGTCATAGGAGTTTAATACTACGGGACTTAATGAGTCGTTTCTCAATTGTGTTGCTTGTAACCGACCCGGATCTCGCTTGTTATGATTTTCCCAAAAGAATAACGAGTCGAAATCACTTTGGTTGTTTCTAGAAACTACCAGATAGTTATAGAATTTGAAAAACCTACTTGAATTTTGTAAACACCTACCCCCACAAAATACTTGAATCCTTTCAAAATCATCCTTGGATATATCTCCGCCAAGGCGTGAACCCCTCACTACGCATGCTTCCCATCTACCGGAAACCAGAGAAATCATCGCATCATAGCGAACTTGCTTCTCTCTTTTCGTTGAACCTGCAGAAATATCTCCGTTCAAACCTAAGTAGTGGGAAATAGGTATTCTCCTCTTTTCACTCCTTCCAACAGATAAAGATCTTTCGAATCGGAGAAAGCAGTCATAGGAGAAATCACCAAGGTTTTCCGCTTGTTTTCTTCTTACTCCGTTACCCCCATTAATGACTCCCGTTAATACAAAACTTCTTTCGATCGACCTTTTGTCACTCAAGTAATGCATGGAAATTGGTATTGTTAGCAACATCAGCATCTCCAGGGTGATGCCACTACCTCTTTTTAGTGAATCACGCAGATTGCGTAAAAATAGTGAACTTAGAAATCACAAGTCAGATAATCTGATAAAAGGTTCATAATTGGAAGATGGACTAATTAAAAATTCTTTGAGATGTTGGTTTTTCAATGATTCGAAGAAGTGATCTAATAGACTGACTTCTATTAACTCCGAAACTTTAGATGAAAAATCTGGACTTCCTACTCTTTCTCTTGCCACCTTTTTTACCTTATTTTCTTTTTTCATATCAATTCTATGCGGTAGATACTATCTATTTCCCACATTTATTATACCAATAATCTTGAAAATTTCAAGATAGGATGGAATACATATTTCAGATGAGTCTAGTGATTTCTGTGAATAGTCGTATCCAAAATTGGAATTAGATCGGGAATTCTAAATTTTTATTGTCAAGGAGACCCACACATATCCCATCCACCTTAACAGTTCTTCTCTGTTCCAAGCAGAGCGATGGGATCAAATTACCCAATTGGATTATGGGCGAACGACGGGGATTGAACCCGCGCGTGATGGATCCACAATCCATTGCCTTGATCCACTTGGCTACGTCCGCCCCCCCCTGTTGATTTAGTTGGCTCCCCCCCGGACGTGAACAAGATCTATCTGTTAAGCAATCTAGATAGGTCCTTCGGTTGATATACATACATATTAGCTGTATGTATATAACAAGACAATAGAAAATTTTTGAAATGAGGAATACACTCCTTCTTTTATCCAAAAGATTGGGGTGGGGGATTGCAAGCATTCTGCAAATCGTAGTAGGAAACTTCGTAATCTATTAAATCGCAGAAGGATATTCCAAATAGTTTTCAGAATTTAAGGTTGGAAACTGATAATCGTGAAATTGTGATAAGCTGTTATCATTCTTTTCATTCGTTCTACCGAATGAACCTTCATCTCATTGGACACCAAACCTCCCCCTCTGAAGTTAAGAGATTTGGTATCCAGTTGTGCTGCATAACCAGACGGATGTTATCCGTTTATAGAAGGAGCTTCAACAGAAGCCAAGTCTAGGGGGAAGTTATGAGCGTTACGTTCATGCATGACTTCCATACCTAGGTTAGCACGGTTTATGATATCAGCCCAGGTGTTTATGACACGACCTTGGCTGTCAACCACGGATTGGTTGAAGTTAAAACCATTCAAGTTGAATGCCATGGTGCTAATGCCTAAAGCGGTGAACCAAATACCTACTACGGGCCAAGCAGCTAGAAAGAAGTGCAGAGAACGAGAATTGTTGAAGCTAGCATATTGGAAGATCAAACGACCGAAGTAGCCGTGAGCAGCTACAATGTTGTAGGTTTCTTCTTCTTGACCGAACTTGTAACCTGCATTAGCAGACTCATTCTCAGTTGTTTCTCTGATCAAACTAGAAGTTACCAAAGAACCATGCATAGCACTGAATAGGGAGCCGCCGAATACGCCAGCTACACCCAACATGTGGAAAGGATGCATAAGGATATTGTGCTCAGCCTGGAAGACGATCATGAAGTTGAAAGTACCAGAAATGCCTAGAGGCATACCGTCAGAGAAACTTCCTTGACCAATTGGGTAGATCAGGAAGACGGCGGCAGCAGCTGCGACAGGAGCCGAGTACGCAACAGCGATCCAAGGACGCATACCTAGACGGAAGCTTAGTTCCCATTCGCGACCCATGTAGCAAGCTACACCAAGTAGGAAGTGAAGAACGATAAGTTCGTAAGGACCACCATTGTAAAGCCATTCATCGACGGAAGCTGCTTCCCAGATTGGGTAGAAATGTAACCCAATAGCTGCAGAAGTAGGGATGATAGCACCAGAGATAATGTTGTTACCGTATAACAAAGAACCAGAAACGGGTTCGCGGATACCATCAATATCTACGGGAGGAGCTGCGACGAAAGCAATGATGAATACAGAGGTTGCGGTTAGCAAGGTGGGAATCATTAAGACACCGAACCATCCGATGTAAAGACGGTTTTCGGTGCTGGTAATCCAGTCGCAGAAGCGACCCCATAGGCTTGCGCTTTCGCGTCGTTCTAAAGTTGCGGTCATGGTAATTTTTGGTTTTCAAGAAATAATTGGTGATTCCCCAGGCTATTAAGCTTGTTAATTTATAATATATCACAAAAACCAACCTGTGTCAACCAAAATTAATTGAGTCTCCAGAATTCTCGGATATGGGGGCTTCTTTTCGATATCTCAAGCAATTTCTACTCCATGCGATGCGCGTCCCAATCAATTTCAGTCTCTGAAAAACTGGTCATGCGTCAAGCCTTTTTGCAAGGCACTCCGCAACTCCGCATCGGCCCCCCCCCCGCCTCCTATCAGGAGGAGTCTAATAATTAACAACCTAAGAAAGAAGAGAAGTAGTCGCCAATCCCCACTTGTGGCTTGGACACCCGTTATTCGTCGTTCACCCCTCACTCAACTCAACCATTTCTTCGTAGTGTTTTTCGATTCCCAGATAGTTTGTGCCCCGGTTCCAATCCACAACGCAATTACTGTGGATTGGAACGAATCCGAAACTAACGGAAATGGGCAAAAGCTTTGTTGGCTTCCGCAACTTTATGAGTCTCCTCCTTCTTCCGTATGGCACTACCGGAATTTCTGGCGGCATCCATTAATTCATCACTCGATCTTAAAGCCATACTTCGACCTGAGCGTTTTCGACACGCGATTAATGACCACCGGATAGCCGAAGCTTTTCCCTCTGCCGGTACTACTTCAACGGGAACTCGATAAGTTGATCCACCTACACGTTTGGTTTCTGTCACTACGTCGGGAGTTACCCCCCGCACCGCCTGTCGCAGAACAGACAGTGGGTTCCTATTTGTCTTTTACCTAATCCGCTTCATAGCCTGATAAAAAATCTGATAAGCCAGTGATTTCTTGCCATTTTTCAGGATACGATCAACTAGCATATTTACTAATCGATTACGATAAATTGGATCTGATTCGATAGTTTTCTTTCTGTTCACTACACTGCTCCGATGTAACACGAGTTTACAAATATAAATATGTCAGATTTCAATCAATTCTTTTATTTCAATGGTATCTTAGGCTACTATTTCGGCTTCTTCACTCCATATTGTAGGGTGGATCCACCAGTTAGTCGAGGATCTCCCTCCAAACTGCACGTGCGACTTTCATCGAATACAGCTTTCCACATGATTGAATAGAAACTATTCAAATGATTTTGAACCATTTATTTTTTAAGATGCAAATCATATTTACTCATTGCATATTGGGTATCCGTTTTCTCTTATTCCGCGGATGAAAAAATCGAAGTTTAGATATAAAAAAAGAAAATCTTGCAATTCAGTTATCTTACTAGGAATGTCCGTAGGTTTATCAATCCAATCAGTAGATGTGCATAAAGCCTTCACTGAATCTCCGTAGTCGTAATCTAAACCTGTTCCAAGAGGAAAAGACGTCCCAAGATTTTCTAGGTGGGAGTCCAGGTAAAACTCAACTTAGTGGAATAGAATACCTTAGACACCAAGTTGTTTCACACAAATAGATAGATAATAATTAATCTCTATCAATCTCTGTAGTAGCAGGCTTCAGTCCCCTTGCAATACTGGGTCAGCTACACATTTAACGTATCAGAACAACTGATACGGAATCATTGCAATGATACGAGTTATGACAATGTTATGCAACGCACTAGAACGCCCCTTCTTACGATCCTTCACCCCTACAGCATCTAAGGTTCCCCTAACAATGTGATACCTAACACCGGGTAGGTCTTTGACCCTTCCGCCTCTAACGAGGACCACCGAATGTTCCTGCAAATTATGGCCAATACCTGGTATGTAAGCCGTTACCTCAAACTTGGAGGTTAATCGAACTCTCGCGACTTTACGTAGGGCAGAGTTGGGTTTCTTTGGTGTAGTCGTGGAATAGTCGACAGCTCCAATGTCACTATACGGAACCGTACGTGAGATTCCCACCTCATACGGCTCCTCGTCATTCAATTATCCTTGAGATGAGAAAGGGAGTCCAAAAATCCTCCCAATTGTTTTCAACTACAAAATAAAAAGAAGAAATTAAATTTTTTAAAATTTATTATCAAGGCTTCGGCTTTGCGCCCCACTCATCTTCCGGATCCCGTTATTACTAAATAAGCAACGCAGATAGAAAGATGAAAAATCTATCAAATCGATGGGTAGATTTGTTAATGAGTTCCCTGTTTTCGTGCAAGTAATATGATGCGGATTGAGTATGGAGGAGATTGACGAGTCGGTATCAGCTTATCCGCATCATTAATCATTTTTTGATAAGGAATCCATTTTGAAATGAAGACAGTTTCGACATCTCACTCTCGTTCTTTATTTCGTTTTGACGAGGCTATCTGAGGAGGATCTGGCAACCTAACGCCAACGAACTACCTTAACAAGTAGGTGAGCTAAAATATGGAGTAGGTAGGATCCAATCACTACCTGAAGTTTGCCAACGACGGCGACGCTGAAGTAACGATGAAGAAAACAAAACAATAAAAATAAGTTAAGGTTAATAGGTTATAAGTTGAGGTTACTTGGTTATTCGTTTAGTTGATTGCGGCTTAGTCAGCCTGTTCCGTCGCGAGCCACTGGTCAAGCCCCACTGCATTCTACTACCCCCCTTCTGCGAACCGAATCAGAAATCTAGGTTCCGCAGGGAAGAGATTGTACCACAAGAGCTCGGGGAGGTCAAGCCGTTTCTGTCATCACTACCAATCCCATATCTCAGAGATTGTGAGTAAGAAAGACCGAAAGCCTGGCAAGGGAGGAGTTAGCACCGAGACTCCCCCGCAACATTCTTCGAAAAATCTTTTAAATTCAATTTGGGGACTTCCCAAACTGAAACTGCCTCTCAGTTTCTCTCTGGGTAGAGCTAGTAAAACAAATAGGCCAGGCACACTGAGCAATCTGTTACCTCCGCTCATATCCTATCTATATGGTGTAGGACCCATAAAAACTATTTTGAGCAGGAAGAGAAGAGCTCTGTTTACCATCCATATCTGCTTTTCCTTGTTTCGCTCCTCTCAATTACGCCGGGTTTTCCATATTGATTTCACATCGAGTGATGCATCCTAACACCGGGAGAAATATCTTATTGGAGCTTAATTTACTAAAACTAGATTGAGAAATGAGGTAACGGATTTCGGGAAGCCATATCCCAGGCTTTGAATTCATGAAAATCTCTATTTCTCTCAGATGGAGCTTCTATTCTTCATCTCATAAGGGAATAACGAGAAGACGCCTCAAGCC